ACTATATATATTTAATTAAATTAAATTAGCTAAAGGTACTATTTTAGTAATATTCCTCCCTATCAATTAATTTAAATAATAATTATTTTAGTATTTAGGGATACTTAAATAATAATTACTATATATATTTAATTAAATTAAATTAGCTAAAGGTACTATTTTAGTAATATTCCTCCCTATCAATTAATTTAAATAATAATTATTTTAGTATTTAGGGATACTTAAATAATAATTACTATATATATTTAATTAAATTAAATTAGCTAAAGGTACTATTTTAGTAATATTCCTCCCTATCAATTAATTTAAATAATAATTATTTTAGTATTTAGGGATACTTAAATAATAATTACTATATATATTTAATTAAATTAAATTAGCTAAAGGTACTATTTTAGTAATATTCCTCCCTATCAATTAATTTAAATAATAATTATTTTAGTATTTAGGGATACTTAAATAATAATTACTATATATATTTAATTAAAGTTAAGTTAAAGTTATAGGGGGTGTATTTATATAATATATTTATATCTAAAATTTTAATTTAATTAAAGTTAAGTTAAAGTTATAGGGGGTGTATTTATATAATATATTTATATCTAAAATTTTAATTTAATTAAAGTTAAGTTAAAGTTATAGGGGGTGTATTTATATAATATATTTATATCTAAAATTTTAATTTAATTAAAGTTAAGTTAAAGTTATAGGGGGTGTATTTATATAATATATTTATATCTAAAATTTTAATTTAATTAAAGTTAAGTTAAAGTTATAGGGGGTGTATTTATATAATATATTTATATCTAAAATTTTAATTTAATTAAAGTTAAGTTAAAGTTATAGGGGGTGTATTTATATAATATATTTATATCTAAAATTTTAATTTAATTAAAGTTAAGTTAAAGTTATAGGGGGTGTATTTATATAATATATTTGAATTTAATTAAAGAAAAGTTAAAGTTATTTTATTTTTAAGTTAGGGATTAAAAATAATAAAACTTTACTATTTTTTAATTAATATTTGTATATGTTTTGGTAAGATTAACTATACATATAATTAACTAAAAAGAGATAATAAGGGAGGTGAGGTTAGTAAAAGAAGGCTAGGAAAGAAAAAAGAAGAAGACAAGAAATAAAGAAACTAGAAAATAAGAATATTTTAGAGTATCTATTCCTACTATGTTATAAATTATATATTGGTACAAGTTAATTTAAAATTTACAGAAAGAAAGAGTTTTTAGAAAAAAACTAAAGATTAAGTAAAATAATTTTATTGGGTTCCTAATAACTATTTGATTCTATATATGTTACTTATTTAATACAAAGGTTAAATATTTAGGTTAAGCTCCTGGATTACTTAAAATATTAATTATATAATGATAACCTATATGTAAAGAACATATTGTTAAAATAATATATTTCTATTAATTATATTATCTAAAATATTTAATAATAAAAAAACTAGTTATGGTAGGGGGGGTATAACATTTAAAAATATTTAATGGTATTTTAATTTACTTAAAAGTAAGTGATTTACTTACTCTAATTAAGGTTTTAAATTTTAAAACATGTGAGTTTTTGCGGGGTATAGATTAATATTTAATATATAATTTTATGAATTTTCAGTTTTTAATATTATTTTTTTAATTAATTAAATTATAGTAATTTTATTTAATGTTAGCTAATTTAGTGCCAGCAGTTGCGGTTATTCTAGTAACATAATTTTTAATTTTTTCAGTTGGGTATTAATTTTATAATTTTTAATTATTTTTTAATTTATTAAGTGAAATTTTAAATTAATTATTTTTAAAGGTTTTTTAAATATTAAATTTTATTTATAAACTAGGATTAGATACCCTATTATAAAAATTTAAATTTTATACTTTAATATTAACAGTTATAATCTCTAAAATAAGTAAATTTGGCGGTAATTATAAATTGTTTAGAGGAACCTGTTGTATAATTGATGAACCACGATTTTTTATACTTTCCTTATACTTATATACCTCTATCATTGAATGTTTTATTAGAATAATTTTCTTAAATTAATTTTTACATAATGTTAGGTCAAGGTTTAGTTATAGGTGAGAAATAAATGGGTTACAATAATTTTATTTTTGAATTAGGAATGTTTATATTTTTTATGAAATTGGATTTAATTGTAATTTTAACTTTATAGTTAATTTGAAATTATTTTGGTTATGCACATATCGCCCGTCATTCTCGAATATCGAGACAAGTCGTAACAAAGTAGGATATCCGGAAGGATACCCTGGTTAGATTCAAATTAAAGTTTATGGTAAACTTTATTATTTACATTAATAAAATTTCTGTTCGAATCAGGTTAATTTGATTATTAATTTTTTTATAATTTATATTTTTTTAATTATTTTATAATAAATATATATATATTTAGTATATTTTATAGAAATAAGTTTATTAATTATAATATTAACTGTAAAGGTTTTAATTTATTTATTTAAAAGTAATTATTTGTTGGTGTACCTTTTGTATCAGGGTTTATTAATTTAAATTTATTTAAATAAATTTCCCGAAAGTTAAGGATATATATTTTTATGGTTATTTAAGTTTTAAATTAAAAATTAATTTTAATATAGATGTTATATGCTTTTCAACTTTTTTATATCTGGTTTTTTCTTAATTAAATTTAATTTATTATATAATTGATTTATAAATTTTTATTTTTTAATTAGTTATAATTAATTATAAAAGGGATAAGCTTTTTATTAAAATTTATAACTTATTTTAGATATAATAATTTTTTTAGAATTAAAATTGTTCATTTTAGTTTTTTATAAAAATGATTATTTTTTTTGTTTAATTTTTTTTAGTTTAAAATTTTAGGAAAATTTTTTATTTAATTTATTAATATAATTGATAATGATAAAATTAGTATTAATTATAATATTGGTTTAAGAATTCAGCAAATTTTATTTTCGACTGTTTAATAAAAACATTTCTTTATAGTAAAATTATAAAGTATAACCTGCTCAATGAATTTTTAAATAGCCGCGATTTAATCGTGCGAAGGTAGCATAATAATTTGTCTTTTAATTGAAGTCTTGAATGAAGGGTTGAACGAGAAATATACTTTTTTAATCAATATTTTAAAAATTTAATTTTCTAGTTAAAAAGCTAGAATAAATTTATGGGACGATAAGACCCTATAGAATTTTATTTAAAAATAAATTTAGTTTTGATTTATATTTATTAACCAAATTTATTTTTAAATTTGGTTGGGGAGATTATTACAATTAATTAACTGTAATTTTAAAAATTCATTAATTTATGATTTTTATGATCCTAAATTTTGGATTATAAGAATAAATTACCTTAGGGATAACAGCGTCATTTCTTTGGAAAGTTCATATTTATAAGGGAGTTTGCGACCTCGATGTTGGATTAAAATTAAGTTATGGTGCAGAAGCTATAATATTAAGTCTGTTCGACTTTTAAAATTTTACATGATCTGAGTTAAGACCGGCGTGAGCCCAGGTGGTTTCTATCTATAAATTTCATATAATATTTTAGTACGAAAGGACCAATTATTATAAAAATATTTATATTGTTTTGGCAGAAAATTATGCAATAAATTTAGAATTTATTAATGTAATAAATTTACAAACAATAAATGTATATTTTAGTTTATTTATTTTTAATTATTATATTATTAATTTCTGTTGCTTATTTAACTTTATTGGAGCGTAAAATTTTAAGTTATATACAGCTTCGTAAGGGGCCTAATAAAGTTGGTTTTATAGGTCTTTTACAACCTTTTTCTGATGGAATTAAATTATTCTTTAAGGAACAAGTTAATTTAACTTTTTTTAACTATATAATTTATATAATTTCTCCTATATTTATGTTTTTTATATCTTTATTTATTTGAAGAATTTACCCTTATATATTTAATGTTATCAATTTAAATTATGGTTTTATCTTTTTTTTATGTTGTTCAAGATTGAGAGTTTATGGTCTTCTTTTATGTGGTTGATCATCTAACTCTAATTATGCTCTTCTTGGTAGACTTCGTGGGGTAGCTCAGGTAATTTCTTATGAAGTAAGTTTAGTTATAATTTTGATTTGTATATTTATTTTTACATATAATTTTAATTTAATAACTTTAATAAAATATCAGTATTATATGTGATTTATTTTTTTTTCATTACCTTTATTTTTTTGTTGATTAAGAACTTGTTTAGCTGAGGTAAGTCGAGCTCCATTCGATTTTGCTGAGGGAGAATCTGAATTGGTTTCTGGGTTTAATATTGAATATGGTGGAGGGGGGTTTGCTTTGATTTTTTTGGCTGAATATGGAAATATTATTTTATTAAGTTTTTTGACGGTAATAATTTTTTTGGGTTGTAATGTTTATTCTTTCTTTTTTTATTTAAAATGTGTACTTTTAAGTTTTTGATTTATTTGGGTCCGAAGAACTTTACCTCGTTTTCGTTATGATAAGTTAATATATATAACTTGAAAGTTGTTTTTACCTCTTTCTTTAAATTATTTTATTTTCTTTTTTGGATTTTTAATTTTTATAATTGTAGGTGTTTATTCCACTAATTTTGGTTAAGTTAATATAAGACTCTAACTTATATATTATATTTTCAAAATATAAACTTTTATTAAGTTAATTAACTTAATATGATTAATTGTTAATTTTGTCTCACCATATAAATATAATAGAATTAATTGGGAAGTATATAAAATATAAAATAGTTAATACTTGACCTGTAAAAATATAAGGTTGTTCTGCGGGACGTATACCAATCCATGTTAGTATAATTATAATACACACAAAAATTCAGAATAATAATTTGTTTATTGGATAAAATCTTTGACTTTGGAATTTAGATTTGTTAATTAAAGGTATAACTGATAATATTAAAATTGATAAGAATATTGCGATTACCCCTCCTAGTTTATTTGGGATTGATCGTAAAATTGCGTAAGCAAATAGAAAATATCATTCTGGTTGAATATGAACTGGGGTGACTAAAGGATTTGCTGGTGTAAAATTTTCTGGATCTAGGAGTATAAATGGTTCAATAAGATTAATTATTATAAATATAATTATCGTTATTATTATACCTATAATATCTTTGGTAGAAAATATAGGGTGGAAGTTTGTTTTATCATGATTTCTATTTAACCCTAATGGATTATTTGACCCTGTTGTATGTAAAAATATTAAATGTAAAATTACTATAAAGGTAATTATAAATGGTAATACGAAATGTAAAGTAAAAAATCGATTTAAGGTAGCATTGTTAATTGAAAATCCTCCTCATAGTCATTGTACAATTGTATTACCTAAATATGGGATTGCTGATATTAAGTTTGTAATAACTGTCGCCCCTCATATAGATATCTGTCCTCAGGGTAGTACATACCCTAAGAAGGCTGTTGCTATAGTTGTGATAAAGATTATAACACCAATGTTTCATACTTCTAAAAGTTTATATGACCCGTAATATATTCCTCGCCCAATATGTAAATATAAACAGATGAAAAATAATGATGCTCCGTTTATATGAATATTACGAATTAATCATCCATAATTTACATCTCGACAGATATGTATTACGCTATTAAATGCAATTTCGATATTGGCTGTGTAATGTATTGACAAAAATAACCCTGTTAAGATTTGGATTATTAAACATAAACCTAATAGTGACCCAAAATTTCACCATAAGGAGATATTTGATGGAGATGGTAAATCTATTAATGAATTGTTAATAACTTTAATTAGTGGATGTCTTTTACGTATAGCTTTATTTTTCATTAATTACTTTTTCGTATAGGTCCTTCTCTGATATTTACTAGAAATGAAATAATCACTATTATTAGAAATAATATAATAATTATAAATAATGAAGGGATAATAAATTTTGAGTTAAATAGTTTAGTTATAATTCATTCTTGGTTATTTGATATATATTGTATAAGAAATATTTTTGTTTTTAGTAAATTTTCTTTAAATATAGCTATAGTAATGGGAATTATCAAAATAAAAGTTGATAATTTGATTGAGAAATTTATTTTTTCATTTGATGCAATTCTTGCTATATATATAAATATAATTAATAATCCTCTAATTATAATTAGTATTAATATATAAGAATATCAGAAGGATGAAATTATAACGGCTGAGATTATTCTAATTAATAAAGTTTGTATAACTAATATAAGAGCTATTCTTAATGGGTTTATTAAGAATATAAATGTTATTCTTGACATAATAAATATACATAGAATTATTATTCATAAGTTAATACAGTGGATATTTTATAAAAATATTAATTTTGGAGATTAAAGAAGAAGTTTTATTACTTTTCCATTGAAGCAATTAAGTTTTTACTATTTTTGATATACAAAATCAATGTTTTAAAATTTAAACTATAAAAGCTATTATATATTATATTATTTTTTTATCTTTTATATCGGGTTTTGTTGTATTTTTATCTTTGCGTATACATTTACTTTTAACTTTAATTAGAATTGAATTTTTAATACTTACTTTATATATAATTATATTTATAAATTTTATTTTATTGGGTATTGAGTTATATTTTTTAATTTTGTATTTGATTATATTAGTTTGTGAAGGTTCTTTGGGTTTAAGAATGTTAGTTAGATTAATCCGAAGTCATGGTAATGATATAGTTAATTCTTTATTTATAATAACATGATAGCTGTTTTATTACAATTGTTATTTTTGATTCCTCTTATTTTATTAAATAATTATTATATTATTATGGTTGGTTTAATTATAATTTTTTTTAATTGTTTATTTTTTGTTACTAGTGGTTTTTATATATTAATAAGATATAATATTGGTATAGATTTAATTTCTTGGGGTTTTAATATTTTGACTATTTGAATTGTTTTTTTGATAATTTTATCAAGTTTTAATTTTGTTTATTCTAAAAAAAGAAAAGAATTTATTTTTATAAATTTATTTCTTGTTTTGTTTTTATTATTATCTTTTAGAAGAAGTTCTTTATTTATATTTTATCTATTTTTTGAGTGTTCATTAATTCCTACTGTTTTTTTAATTTTTGGGTGAGGTTACCAACCAGAACGATTGATAGCCGGATTTTATTTGATTTTTTATACTTTATTTGCATCTTTGCCTTTATTATTAAGAATTTTTTATGTTTGATCTTTAAATGGTTCTACTTTTTATTTTTTAATATTTATTGATTTAAATTTATATTTATTTATTTGTTTGATTTTAGCTTTTTTAGTTAAAATACCTATATTTATATTTCATCTTTGACTACCAAAGGCTCATGTTGAAGCATCAATTTCTGGTTCAATAATTTTGGCGGGTGTTTTATTGAAGCTTGGCGGTTATGGTTTAATTCGTGTTTCTCATTTTTTGTGTAATTATATATTGACAGGTAGTTTATTTATTAATTCTTTAAGTTTGTTTGGCGGTGTAGTTAGAGGATTAATTTGTTGTTTACAATTGGATATAAAGGTTTTGGTTGCATATTCTTCTGTTTGTCACATATCTGTTTCAATTATGGGGATTTTTTCTATAACTTTTTGAGGTATATGGGGTTCTTATATTTTAATGTTAGCTCACGGTCTTTGTTCTTCTGGACTTTTTTGTTTAGTTAATATTGTTTATGAACGATCAGGTAGTCGGAGTTTTATAATTAATAAGGGTTATTTTATTTTAATACCTAGATTATGTTTATTTTGATTCATTTTATGTGCTAATAATATAGGTAATCCTTTGTCTATAAATTTGTTTGGTGAATTAATATTGATAATTGGTATTTTGTCTTGGTCTGTTAATTCTACTTTATTCTTAATATTTATATCTTTTTTGGCTTGTGTATATAGAATATATTTATTTTCTTTTGTTAATCATGGAAGATTATCTAATTTTAATACTTTAATTAATTCTTGTTTTTATCGTGAATATATGTTGATTTTTTTACATTTATTACCTTTAAATATCTTTTTTTTGAAGTTTAATTTGTTTATAATTATATTTTAATATCTAAATAGTTTAATATAGAATTTTAATTTGTGATGTTAAAGGTGAAATATAATTCTTTAGATCATGTATTTTATTTTTTCTTTTAGTTTATTTATTTTAGCTTTAATAATAATTTTTTTTGGTTTATTTTTTTTGAATATAAATATATCTTTTGTAATGGATTGAGAAATCTTAACTTTAAATTCTGTTAATGTTAATTTAACATTATATATTGATTGAATGTCTTTATTATTTTCAGGGGTTGTTTTAATTATCTCTTCAATGGTAATTTTATATAGAAATGATTATATAAATTCTGATAGATATAAATTTCGTTTTTTATTATTAGTCTTTTTATTTATTATTTCTATAATATTAATGATTTTTTCTTTAAATATGGTAAGAATTTTATTGGGGTGAGATGGTTTAGGTTTAGTTTCTTATTGTTTAGTAATTTACTATCAAAATAGAAGTTCTTATTCTTCTGGTATATTAACTGTTTTAACTAACCGTTTAGGTGATGTTTTTATTTTAATTGGAATTGTTTGAATTTTTAATTTTGGTAGATTTAATTTTATAAACTATTTAATAATAAATTATGGTTGATTAAATTTATTTATTTTATTAATTATTTTAGCTTCTTTTACTAAAAGAGCACAAATTCCTTTTTCTTCTTGATTACCTGCTGCTATAGCAGCTCCTACTCCTGTTTCTTCACTTGTACACTCTTCAACTTTAGTTACTGCAGGTGTTTATTTATTAATTCGTTTTGGTCCATTAGTTTTAACTTGCGAATATATTGATTTTTTTTTTATTATTTCTGTTTTAACTATAATTATGGCGGGTTTAGGAGCTAATTTTGAATTTGATTTGAAAAAAATTGTTGCTTTTTCAACTTTGAGACAACTAGGTTTAATAATAAGAATTTTATTTTCTGGTTTTATTGAATTATCTTATTTTCATCTTCTAAGTCACGCATTTTTTAAATCTTTACTTTTTATATGTTCAGGTTTAATAATTCATATATCTTTTGACAACCAGGATATTCGTTATATAGGATTTGTATTTAACGAAAAACCTTATATAATAACCTGTTTTTTAGTTTCAAATTTTTCTTTATGTGGCTTATTTTTTTTATCTGGGTTTTATTCTAAGGATTTGGTAGTTGAATCTTTTTTAAATATAAATTTTAATTTTTTTAATATAATTATTTATTTAATAGGTATTCTTTTGACGGTATGTTATACTTTTCGATTAATTAGATATATTATGATTAAGGGTGTAAGACTTTTTTCTTTCCGCCTTTTTAGAGAAGACTGAAGTTCTTTTTTTTCTTTAATTATTTTAGTAACTTTCTCGATTATTTTTGGTGGTTTATATAGTTGAATTATATTTGAAACTCCTTATATAAATGTTTTTCCTTTTTTAAATAAAATAATAATTTTGATTTTTATAGTGTTAGGTTTATTTATATATATATATTTAAGTAAAATTAATATAAATTTCATTGGTTTATTTTATTTTTTAGGTTCTATATGGTATTTAAATTTTTTGGGGAGTGTTTTTATAAATATTAGTTTCTTTAATGTCTCTCTTTCTTATAAAAATTTAATTGATGATTCTTGGGGTGAATTTTATATTTCTTTTTATATACCGAGTTTACTTTCTGAATTAAGTTTGAAATTAAATTATTTAATTTTTAATAATTTAAAGTATTATATATTATCTTTTTTTTTAATAATATTTTATTTTGTTTTATAAATTCAGATAACTTAAATTTAAAGTATTATATTGAAGATATAAAAATAGAATGTTATTCTTCTGAATAAATTTATAAACTTAGTAGTTTTTTTTTCACTGAAAATGAAAGGTTTTAAATAATAAACTATATAAATAAGAGAATAACAGAGTTTAACTGTTAGTAAAGATAGTTAGCAGCTTCTTTAAGAGTCGTCTTTCTCTTTTAATTGGACTTAAAAGTCAGTTGATTTATTAACAATAAATTGCCTCTGTTTTGGCTTCAATTAAAAGTAAGGAGAAAATGATATTCTCTATGATTAGGTCGAAACTAATAGTAAATTTTACTTCAATACTTGAAAATAACCTTGTGGTAATTTTTAATTGCAAATCAAATGTTATATTTAACTATATTTTCAATTAATTAATTAATTCATTCGATAACTCCATTTTTTCATTCGTAATATAACCCCAAGATAAGAGTTGATATAAGGATTAAACTAGATATTGTTCATAATAGTATATTTCTTTTTTTTAATGTTACAATTATAGGTAAAATTATTACTATTTCTACGTCAAAGATTAAAAATAAAATACCAATTAGAAAAAATTGTGTAGAAAATGGGATTCGAGAGGATCTTTTAGGGTCAAATCCGCATTCAAAAGGTGTTATTTTATTACGTTCTATTATTATTTTTTTGTAAATTAATTGATAAAGTGTTATTAAGATAAGTGAAAATACAATAGATGATATTAATATTAATATAAGTTTAAAAATTACCTTTTCTTTACTAAAGAACTTTTAATTGGAAGTTAAATATATTTTTTATACTAAAAAGGTAAATTTAACTACCTCATCAATAAATTATAATATAAAGTATTAACCACACAACGTCAACAAAATGTCAATATCATGATGCGGCTTCAAACCCATAATGATGATTTTTTGAAAAATGGTGTTTATTATGTCGAATTAAACAGATTAATAAAAATAATGTTCCAATAATTACGTGAAGCCCATGGAATCCTGTGGCTATAAAAAAACAGGCTCCATAAATTGAATCTCTAATAGTGAAATTAGATTCGATATATTCGTAACCTTGAAAAATTGTAAATAGAACTCCTAGTGTTACTGTTAAATACAGTCTGTTTTTGGTTTGATAGAAATTATTAAAAATTAATCTATGGTGTGCTCAAGTAACTGTTATACCTGATGTCAATAAAATTATTGTATTAAGTAAAGGGATTTCTATTGGGTTAAAGGTAATAATTCCTTTTGGAGGTCATATTATTCCAATTTCTATAGTTGGGGATAAACTTCTATGAAGAAATGCTCAGAAAAATGATACAAAGAATATAATTTCTGAGATAATAAAAAGGATTATACTGATTTTTAATCCTTTAATAATTAATGAGTTATGTAAACCTTGGAAGGTAGCTTCTCGGGAGATATCTCGTCATCATTGGAATATAGTTATTAATGTAATTAATATTCCTAATATTATTAAATTTATATTTTTATTTATAAATATTAAAGTTAATCCTGATGTTAAAGTTAAGGCTCCAATTGATCCTGTTAATGGCCAGGGTCTATAATTTACTAGATGATAAGGGTGGTTATTATTAGACATAATTTACTTCTCTAATGTAAAGTGTTATTAATATTATAAATACATATGACTGAATTATGGCAACAGCTATTTCAAATATTATTAGAAATATTTGGATAATTATAATTGGTGAATTTTTTAAATTTATGGATGTTTCTAATAATGTTATTAAAAGATGACCAGTAATTATATTTGCTGTTAATCGCACTGATAAAGAGATTGGTCGAATTAAATTTCTAATTAATTCAATTAATACTATAAAAGGCATTAGTATTTCTGGGGTACCTATAGGTGTTAGATGAATTAATATTATTGTAGTTTTATTTGTTCATCTGAATAATATAATTGTTACTCATAATGGTAAAGCTAGCGTTAAATTAATTGTTATATGTCTTGTAGGTGTAAATACATATGGTAATAATCCTATTATATTATTAATTAAAATAAATATAAATAAAGATACTATAATTAGAATTACTTCATTTCTTTTATTATTAAGTGTTATTTTTAATTCATTTTTTAAGTTATTTATTAATAACATTAATAATGTTAATATTCGGGAATTTTTAATTCAAAATTTTTTTGAAATAATAGTAGTAAAGATAATTAATCTAACCCAGTTTAAGGATCATTTTATTGAAGTTGATGGGTCAAAGGTTCTAAATAAGTTAGTTATCATCTTCAATTGAGGTTGTTTTTTATAATTTTTTTGTTTTGAATTTCTTCCTTTTTTTTTCTTCTAAGGAAGAAATTCATTATGGTAATTAACATAATTAATAAAATTGTTGATATATATAATAATGATCATCATATTGGTGCTATTTGAGGTATAAAAAAGTATAAATTAATATTTTTTTGTTTTGACAAAACAATGTTTTTAATAAACTAACTTTTCATTAAGAGTAGTTGTTAATTACTATAAGTTGGTTTAAGAGACCATTGCTTTACTTTCAGCCACTTAATGAGAATTTTTTAATTCATTGGGTAAATAAATTTATTGAAGTAGATTCTATAACGATTGGTATAAATCTGTGGTTTACACCACAGATTTCTGAACATTGACCATACATAATTGTTGGTCGTTTAATATATATTGGTCCTTGGTTTAATCGTCCAGGTGTTGCATCAATTTTTAACCCTAATCTAGGAATTGTTCATGAATGAATTACATCTGTTGATGTAACTATTAATCGGACTGGTGTTTTTATAGGAATTATTATACGGTTATCAACATCTATTAATCGAAATTCGTTTTGTGAAAGTTCATTTGTTGGTTTTATATATGAATCAAATTCAATATTTTTGAAATCTGAATATTCATATGATCAATATCATTGGTGTCCAATTGATTTAATTGTTAAAGCAGGTTCATTAATTTCATCTATTAAATATAAAATTCGTAGGGATGGTAATGCGATAAAAATTAGTGTTACTGCTGGTATAATTGTTCAAATTAACTCAATTTTTTGTCTTTCTAGTAAGGTTCGGTTAATTAATGAATTTAATATTATTGATGTTATAATATATGTTACTGTGATTGTAATTATGATTAGAATTATTAATGTGTGATCATGAAAAAAAATTAATTGTTCTATTAATGGTGAATTTGCGTCTTGAAGATTAATTTGTGATCATATAGGTATTTCTAAAAAAAGATTACTCTTTATATTTGAATTTTAAGTTCACTGCACTATTCTGCCATATTAGATTAATTTAATTTGAAATTAATGGTAGTTCTTCATATGAATGTTCATTTGGCGGAAAGTTTTGTATTCATTCAATATTTGAAGCTATATTATCATCAAATATAATATTTCGTTTTGATACTAAACTTTCTCAGATAATTATAATAAATAACATAATACTAATTGTTGAGATAGTTGATCCAATAGATGAAATAATATTTCATGTTAAGAATGAATCTGGATAGTCTGAGTATCGTCGAGGTATCCCTCTTAGACCTAAGAAGTGTTGAGGAAAAAAGGTTAAATTTACTCCTAAAAATATAAGTATAAATTGGATTTTTAATCATAGAGGGTTTAGTGTTACACCGACTATTAATGGGAATCAGTTAATAAATCTTCCTATAATAGCAAATACTGCTCCTATAGATAAAACATAATGAAAATGTGCTACTACATAGTAGGTGTCATGAAGAATAATATCGATGGAAGAATTGGCTAAAATTACTCCTGTTAACCCTCCAATCGTAAATAGGAATACAAATCCTATTGATCAAAGTGTTGTGGGTGTAAATTTAATTTTGGTTCCATGTATTGTTGCAAGCCATCTAAAAATTTTGATTCCTGTAGGAATTGCAATAATTATAGTTGCTGATGTAAAGTAAGCTCGTGTGTCGACGTCTATTCCTACTGTAAATATATGATGTGCTCAAACAATAAATCCTAATAATCCAATTGATATTATTGCATAAATTATCCCTAATGACCCAAAAGTTTCTGATTTACCTCTTTCTTTTCTAATTATATGAGAAATTAATCCAAATCCTGGTAAAATTAAAATATAAACTTCTGGGTGTCCAAAAAATCAGAATAAGTGTTGATAAAGAATAGGATCACCCCCCCCAGATGGGTCAAAAAAGGATGTATTGAAGTTACGGTCGGTTAATAATATAGTGATAGCTCCAGCTAAAACAGGTAATGACAATAATAGTAAAATTGCAGTAATGATGACAGATCAAACAAATAATGGTGTTTTTTCTAATGATATTCCTGTTGGTCGTATATTAATTACTGTTGTAATAAAGTTAATTGCACCAAGAATTGAGGATACTCCTGCTAAGTGAAGAGAGAAGATAGCTAGATCTACAGATGGTCCTATATGTGAAATGTTAGTTGAAAGAGGCGGATAAACTGTTCATCCTGTTCCAGCTCCTCTTTCAACTAGTCTACTTATAGTTAATAATGTAATTGATGGGGGTAAAAGTCAGAATCTTATATTATTTAATCGTGGGAAAGCTATATCAGGTGCTCCAATTATAATAGGCACTAGTCAATTTCCAAATCCCCCAATTATAATTGGTATAACTATAAAAAAAATTATAATAAATGCGTGTGCGGTAACAATTACATTATAGATTTGGTCATTACCAATAAATGGTCCTGGTTGACTAAGTTCGATTCGGATAATTCATCTTATTGATGTCCCTAATATACTAGCTCATAACCCAAATAGAAAATATAATGTACCAATGTCTTTATGGTTTGTAGAGAATATTCATTTGTTCATAAATAGGGTGGCTGAAAATTAAGGTTGTAAATTGTAAATTTATATATGAGGATATACTCTCCTATTAGGTTTTATATTCAATTAATGATTTTAAATTGCAAATTTAAAGGTGTATTATTATACTAAAACCTACATTTATAAATGTATATTTAACTTTGAAGGTTAATAGTTTTTTTAACTTAAGGTTTTAAATTATTAAAATTATAGGTGTCAGTATATTTAAATAAAATATTAGATGTATTTTTTTGTTAAATTTGATTATTTTAAATTTAAAATTTATGGTTGATATTATTGTGTTTGAAAATATAGATCGCATATAAAATAGTAATGTAATTATCGATGAAAAGATTATGATTGTTATAATAATTTTTATATTTATAGAAATTATTCACTCTATTGTTAATCATTTTAGTAAAAACCCTGGTATAGGAGGGAATCCTCCTAAGTTTATTATTATTAGTAATAGTATTATTTTTGAATATAAATTTGTGTTTACTGATAATTGATTAATATATATTGTATTTATTTTTTTGAATGTCAAACATAAAGTTAGGTTGATTATTGTATAAACAATAAAATATTTTATTCATAAATTTGTTATGATTAATATTAATATAATAATTCATCTTATGTGATTAATTGAAGAGAATGCAATAATTTTGTTTAATGAAAGTTGATTAATTCCTCCCAGAGATCCAATTCTAGCAGCTATAATTATAATTATTATTCTAATTATATTCTGATTTATAAATTGTGTTAATATAATTATTGGATTAATTTTTTGAATCGAAATTATTACTATTATTGTTTCCCATTCTAATTTATTTAATATTTCTGGTATTCAAATATGGAAAGGTGGTAATCCTAATTTAATTATCATTCTTATAGAAATGAATATAATGGATAATTCTTGATTAAAGTTTATATTTTTAATTAAGATTATTGTTAATATAATGATTGAACCTATAACTTGAATTAAAAAATAAATTATAATTTTTTCGGATAAAGTTTTACTTTTATTTTTAAAGAGGAAGGGGATATTTATTATTAAGTTAATTTCTATTCCTATCCATATAGAGAGTCATCTTGACGATGATATAACTATAATTGATGATAAAATTAATATTACAAGAAATAATTTTTTTTTATTAAATTTTAAAATTAGAAGAAAGAATAAATCTATATTTAGGGTATGAACCTAATAGCTTAATTTTAGCTTATTCTTCTTTATTTTATACTTTAGTGTATGTTGCACTTGAAATTTTGAATTTCACAGATTAGTTAAATTCTAAGTAGTATAATGTTAGTAAGAGTAAAAATAATACATTTTTTATCCTATCAAGATAATCCTTTTTATCAGGCATCTTACT